AGGATGATACTAGGAAATATGGTCCGAATAATCTCGATAGTAGTTCCATGAACAATCCTTTGCGGGATTGGATTTTTTTTATAGTGGAAATGCCATAAAGCGCGAACCAAGATCCATGATACGAAAACCAAAATAAGAATGAGGAAGAAAAAGATATCGTGATGTAAGTCCATTATTCCCTGCATCATAGGTGTTGCTGCGTCTTGAGATCCTAATTGCCATGGTTCCGCTGCATCACAAGGAGCAATTGTGAGGAATAGCCATTCTAGAACAATCATTTGGTTTGGTTCATTCTTTGATAGTTCTGCTCCCCAAAAACAAAAGAGAGACTTGTCGGAAATCGCCGGTTGGGTTAATCCAACCAAGAAAGGCATGGGAAAAAGAATTATTCAAGCTTATCATGAGGACTCGTCGGGGTCCGGGACATTTAGGTTCCCCAAGTCCCGAAGCGCCCTCATGATTTCCTGCCAAAGGTGGGAACGACCACCTAAGCCTAAGTGGCCCCGGAGGCGACGGAAATGTGGTAGTCGACGTTCTATGGGGATGTCCCACTCTTCCGTCAGCGCTATGCCAACCGCACGGGTGACGTCTTCGGGATCCTGTAGGACGATTCCCCTTCGTTCCAAAAGAGCGCGTGTTCCCCCGACAATGTCGTCTTGCACCTGCGAGCACGAGTCCATGATATGGGCGACCTCCCTGTAGTCAGGATCGCTCATATCATAGAAATGCGGGAGTTGCCCGGCCTGACTGTCTTCGTTAAGGGCGGGGCCCTGGTTTAGCGGGGGATTGTCCACTTGAACCGAGGCTCCCGCGTCGGCGGGTACTATTCCAGATGGCCCTGCTTGCTCCACGACCCGGGGTTCGGCTGAGGCACTTGCACTTGTAGCCTCTTGCCCATCCTCCGGGAAGATCCACCGGTCAATCCACGACGACCCACTCCACTTGGATGGGGAAGATTGACTAGCCGACTGCGGTTGAACCGGTTGGTCTAAAGTGGTATCGTTGTTACCAGTGGATGATTCGGCATTTCCCTCTCTATTTACGTTTAGGTACTGTTGCCAATTCCCCGAGCCGCCCGATTCTGTGGAGCTGGAGGGGCCTTCGCCCGGCCCGTCGCATAAAGTTACGCCCGGGCTTTTTATAAAAAGAAAAAGGAGAAAAAGAAAAGCAAAGAGATGCTTAAAAGAATTATAAGTATAAAAATTCCTTGGAAAATAAAGAAAATTCCATTCTAAAAAAGTTAGATAAACAGAAATTAAGAAAGATATACAGACAGCAAAAAGAAGACATTTCAAATCTGGATGTAACTGAAAATGGAGTGGAAACATGAGTTGGCTTTTACAATATCTATAGAATGAACACTGTGAACTATCTGCTTCAAAAGGATAGTGGTAAGAATGAAACTTCAACATTCTCGATTCTGACAGCCGCATCTGCTATTCCGATGCTCATATACGCAATTGTGGTGCAACGCCTTTATGAGGAGTTTAAGTTGCCGCTGGGAGTCGAATGTAACAACGGATGGGACAACGGGCGGTAGGAGATTCGGTTATCGGTTGCTCTATTTTCGACTCTAAGCATCCACCCCTTGACTGCACAATACTTATTAGAAAGAAGGGTGCTTGCAGTTACTCTCTTGCCTTCTTATAAGCAGAAGACCTTAACTGTACTGTTAGCTCGGAATAAAAACCTATCTTTTAAAGGCTTCTTGAGTTGGGCCCTTCGCTACCGCTCTCTCATACACTCTAAAAATAAGGGAAGTTTACTTGTTGTCGGGGAGGGCAGCGGAGCATAGGAATAGATCAAACTTTTGATGTCCCGTTTGACCGATCTAATAACCGCCGTATCGCTATCCCTATCCTTCCCAGCGCTTTCCCCAGAAGCCGTACAACCCACCCTTTGTTGTTGGTGAGAGAGAGCCTACTAGACTAGACTGACCGCCCTCCTCTCGGCAGTGCCCGAACAACTACCTGACCCCCTAGCCCTACGTTGCCCGCTTGGAGCGGGGGGTTCCACATTCTATGGACCCTGCCTCGAACGGAGCAGACTTTAGGTTCTTTGCCACATCGTTCATAAAAAGGTCGGGACATTCAATGTGATATTGAGAAAGGGGGTCTATAGACCTGAGGTCTAGGGAGTGCTATCATTGACGAGACGGTTCTGATTGCTGAACATGGGGGTTGAGGTTTTTCGGGTGGAATAAGTCGTAAAAGAATAAACTAAAGCGAACACGTTCCATTGAAAAGAAATGGTTTCTTAAAGAGGTCAAGTCGTGAAAGATCATAGTGGTCAAACGCAAATGAATCGTTTCGGTTCGCCTAAGACGAAAATGGGGATGGTGGTCGTAGATCAGAAGTTGTTGGGTGACGAAAGAGGTCTGCAAAAGGCGAGTGTGCCGTGTTCCTTCATTCGCCATGTGCAGGTCTCTCGAGCAAAAAGAATGGTACCTGGTCTTTCGAGCATTGCCTGAAGGGAAAGGCCCTACTTATGATGGGGGGGA